AGAAGAAAAAGATTCCATAATCAGCAATCAGATAATTCAAAAATCCGTTAGTCAAATTGCATCTACCAATTGGTCAAATTCTTCATTGACAGAAAAAAAGATGAAGGATCTGACTGATAGAACAAGTAGAATGCGAAATAAAATAGAAAGAATTAGAAAAGAGAAAAAAAAAGTAACTACAAGAATAAATAATATTAGTCCTAACAAAACAAGTTCGAATGCTAAAAGATTAGCAAAATTAAAAGTATTAAAAAGAGGAAATGCTCGATTAATCTCTAAATTATCCCCCTTTTTTAACTTCTTGATTGAAAGAATATACACATATATGTTTTTATCTATCATTAATATTCCCAGAATGAATACAGACCTTTTTCTTAAATCAACAAAAAAAATTATTGATAAAGTCATTTACACTAATGAAAGAAAGCAAGAAAAAATTAATAAAAAAAAGAAACATCCAATTCCGTTTCTGTCAACTATAAAAAAGCCACTTGATGATATTAGGAAAAAAAATTCACATTATTTTTATGACTTAGCCTACATGTCACAAGCATATGTATTTTACAAATTATCAAAAATCCAAGTTAGTAACTCATCTAAATTAAGATCTATTCTTAAATATCAAGGAATCCGTTTTTTTATTAAGCCTGCAATAAAGGAGTCTTTTGAAATACAAGAGATGTTTTATTCGAAATTAGGAGATAAAAAACTTTCGAGTTATAAAATGAATCAATGGAAAGGCTGGTTGAAAGGGTATAATCAATACGATTTATCTCAGATCAGATGGTCTAGATTAATATCAGAAAAGTGGCGAAATAGGGTCCGTCACTGTCGTATGACGAAAAAGGAAAATTTAAGAAAATGGCATTCATATGACAAAAACGAATTAATTAATTCCAAAAAACACCAAAAATTTGAAGTCTATTCATTAGTGAATAAATCGAATAAAAAAGATAATTTTCAAAAATATTATAGATATGATCTTTTATCATATAAATTTTTGAATTATGAAAATAAAACAGAATGCTTTTTTTCTAGATCTCCGTTTCAAGAAAATAAGAAGCAAGAGATTTCTTATAACACACATAAAGACACCCTTTTTGATATGCTGAGTAGTATTTCTATCAATAATTTTCTAGGAAACATCGATATCCTATCTATGCAAAAAACTGCCGATATAAAATATTTTGATTGGAAAATTATCAATTTTTCTCTTATACAAAGGGTAGATATTGAAACCTGGATCACGATCAATACTAATAGAAATCAAGATACTCGGATTGGTATTAATAATTCTCAAATAATTAATAAAAAAGATCTTTTTTATTTTATTATTCCAGAAATCAATCCACCAAACTCCCACAAAGTCTTTTTTGATTGGATGGGAATGAATGAAAAAATGTTAAAGCATCCCATATCGAATCTGGAACTTTGGTTCTTCCCAGAATTTGTGTTACTTTATAATGCATATAAAACAAAACCTTGGTTTATACCAAGTAAATTACTTTTTTTAAATTTGAATAGAAAGAAAAAAAGTAGTGAAAATAAAAAGATCAATGAAAAGCAAAAAATAAGTTTTTTGATACCATGGACTAAAAATCATCGAAATCAAGAACAAAAAGAATCCACAGGTCAAGGATATCTTCGTTCTATTCTTTCACAACAAAAAGACATTGAAGAAAATTATGAAAGATCGGACATAAAAAAAGGGAAAAAGCAAAAACAATACAAAAGTAACACAGAAGTGGAACTAGATTTCTTCTTGAAACGTTATTTGCTTTTTCAATTGAGATGGGACGATACTTTGAATCAAAAAATGATCAATAATATCAAGGTATATTGTCTCCTCCTTAGACTGATAGATCCAAGGAAAATTATTATATCCTCGATTCAAAAGAGAGAAATGAATTTGGATATAATGTTGATTCAGAAGAATTTAACTCTTACAGAATTGATGAAAAGGGGAGTATTGATTATAGAACCCACTCGTTTGCCTGGAAACGACGGTGGACAATTGATTATGTATCAAATCATAGGTATTTCGTTATTTCATAAGAGTAAGCACCAAACTAATCAAAAATACCAAGAACAAAGATATGTTTCTAAGAAGGATCTTTATGACGCTAGTTCACCACATCAAAGAATAACCGAAACGAGACAGAAAACTCATTTAGATTTGCTTGTTCCTGAAAATATTTTATCGTTTAGATGTCGTAGAAAATTGAGAATTCTAATTTGTTTCAATTTAAAGAGTAGGAATGGTGTAGATAGAAATTCAGTATTTTGGAACCAGAAGAACGTAAAAAAAAGCAACCAGGTTTCGGCTGATAATAAACATCTGGATAAAGAGAAAAAGAAATTAATTAAATTAAAGCTTTTTCTTTGGCCTAATTATCGATTAGAAGATTTAGCTTGTATGAATAGTTCTTGGTTTGATACCAACAATGGCAGTCATTTTTGTATGTTAAGGATATATCTGTATCCACGATTAAAAATTCGTGAATAATACCCTTTTTGACTATATACTTACTATATGCTTATAGGGTATATAAAACCAACCAAATACACACACCACAAGTCTTACATTTCATTCGAAGAACCAATACGAAATTTGTCTCAATTAGATCGCGAAAGAAATCAACGGAACCTGCTTAATTTTCGGTATAAATGAAAATGTATCAATCCGTTTCTATGCTGTATCTAAATCCAATTTTAAATTCGATTTTATTGATTTGACTTCCGAAAATTAGGAGTTCATAAATTCTATTATTGTATATACCACATTAACGAATGGCATTATTATTACTGATCAGTAAAATCCATATCTGTAAAAAAAGGGGGCAAGGGGCGTTTTTTTATGGTCAAAAATTCATTCATTTCGATTTTTTCTCAAAAAGAAAACAAAGGGTCTGTTGAATTTCAAGTATTCAGTTTCACCACTAAAATAAGGAGACTTACTTCACATTTGGAATTGCACAAAAAAGACTCTTCTTCTCAGAGAGGTTTGCGAAAAATTTTGGGAAAACGTCAACGGCTGCTGGCTTATTTGTCAAAAAAGAATATAGGGCGCTATAAAGAATTAACGGGTCGGTTGGATATTCGAGAAATAAAAATTCCTTAATTTTCAGTGTGATACCATTTAAACTTATTCATTTCAATTTTGATGAACTTCTTTTTACTTTCAAAAATGCATGGAAGAATTACTCGGGAAAAAACTTATGATTGCATCAACTACAAGAAAAGACCTAATGATAGTCAATATGGGCCCTCACCACCCATCAATGCATGGTGTTCTTCGACTGATAGTTACTCTCGATGGTGAAGATGTTATTGACTGTGAACCAATATTGGGTTATTTACATAGAGGGATGGAGAAAATTGCGGAAAATCGAACAATTATACAATATTTGCCTTATGTAACGCGTTGGGATTATTTAGCTACTATGTTCACAGAAGCAATAACTGTAAATGGACCGGAACAGCTAGGCAATATTCAAGTACCTCAAAGGGCTAGCTATATCAGAGCTATTATGTTGGAGTTGAGTCGTATCGCTTCCCATTTGTTATGGCTTGGCCCTTTTATGGCAGATATTGGGGCACAGACTCCTTTCTTCTATATTTTTCGAGAACGAGAATTGATATATGACCTATTCGAAGCTGCCACCGGTATGCGCATGATGCATAATTATTTTCGTATCGGAGGAGTAGCTGCTGATCTACCTCATGGCTGGATAGATAAATGTTTGGATTTTTGCGATTATTTTTTAACCGGGGTTGCTGAATATCAAAAGCTTATTACACGGAATCCTATTTTTTTAGAACGAGTTGAAGGCGTAGGCATTATTGACGCAGAAGAAGCACTAAATTGGGGTTTATCAGGACCAATGCTACGAGCTTCCGGAATGCAATGGGATCTTCGTAAAGTTGATCGTTATGAGTGTTACGACGAATTTGATTGGGAGGTTCAATGGCAAAAAGAAGGGGATTCATTAGCGCGTTATTTAGTACGAATCGGTGAAATGAAAGAATCCATAAAAATCATCCAACAGGCTCTGGAAGGAATTCCAGGGGGACCCTATGAGAATTTAGAAATCCGACGCTTTGATAGAATAAAAAACCCCGAATGGAATGATTTTCAATATCGATTTATTAGTAAAAAACCTTCTCCAACTTTTGAATTGTCGAAGCAAGAACTTTATGTAAGAGTTGAAGCACCAAAAGGCGAATTGGGAATTTTTATGATAGGAGATCAGAGTGTTTTTCCTTGGAGATGGAAAATTCGACCACCGGGTTTTATCAACTTGCAAATTCTTCCTCAGTTAGTTAAAAGAATGAAATTGGCTGATATTATGACGATACTAGGTAGCATAGATATCATTATGGGAGAAGTTGATCGTTGAAATGATAATTGATACAACTGAAATACAAACTCTCGATTCTTTTTACAGATTGGAATCCTTAAAAGAGGTCTATGGGATCATATGGATACTTGTCCCTATTTTTACTCTTGTATTAGGAATCACACTAGGTGTACTAGTAATTGTTTGGTTAGAAAGAGAAATATCTGCAGGAATACAACAACGTATTGGACCTGAATACGCGGGGCCTTTAGGAATTCTTCAAGCTTTAGCAGATGGTACAAAACTACTTTTCAAAGAGAATCTTCTTCCATCTAGAGGCGATACTCGTTTATTCAGTATGGGTCCATCCATAGCGGTCATATCCATTTTGCTAAGTTATTCAGTAATTCCTTTTAGCTATGCACTTATTCTAGCTGATCTTAGTATTGGTGTTTTTTTATGGATCGCCGTTTCAAGCCTCGCTCCCGTTGGACTTCTTATGTCGGGATATGGATCAAATAATAAATATTCCTTTTTAGGTGGATTAAGGGCTGCTGCTCAATCAATTAGTTATGAAATACCATTAACTCTATGTGTATTATCAATATCTCTACGTGCGATTCAGTGAGACATAAAATCTCCCCTATTTCTTTTATTTAT